CATGAATTCCAATATCTCTTTAACGAGAAAGAGGCATGTGATAAAAATAGCCCAATTTATGAAACTTCTTATCCGGATGAGAATCAAGAAAATTCGAAGTTAGAAATATTGAAAGAAAAAGAAGAAAAATATTTATTATGGTTTGAAAAACCTCTTGCGACTCTTCTTTTCGACTATAAACAATGGAATCGCCCATTTCGATATAAAAAAAATAAAAGAAATAATCAATTTGAAAATGTTGTAAGAAATGAAATGTCACACTATTTTTTTTATCCATGTCAAAGCGATGGAAAGGAAAAGATCTCTTTTACGTATCCAGCAAGTTTGTCAACTTTTCTGGAAATGATACAAAAAGGGATGTCTTTTTTAACAACAGAAAAACTATCCTCTGGTGAATTGTATAATAATTGGAGTTACACCAATGAAGAAAAAAGAAACAACTTAAACAAAGAATTAATAATAAGAATTGAAGTTTTAGATAAAGGAGCTATGGCTCTGAATGTGCTTGAAAAAAGGACGAAATTGTGTAATGATGAAACTAAAAAAAAATACTTACCTAAAAAATGTGATCCTTTTTTGCATGGATTTTCTCGTGGAAGAATCCATTCTTTTTTTTCACCCATAATGCTAAATAAAATTTATAGGAAAAAGAGCATCGGAACGATTTGGATAAATAAGATTCATAGCCTACTTCTTATTAATAATTATCCAAAAGTTGAACAAACATTAAACAAGTTTAATAAAAAATCAAAATTATTTTCAATAGAAAAAATCCGTTCTTTATTTGCAGAACACACACAAGAAAAAATTGATTCAGAAGATCGAATCCTAATTTTAAAAATTTTATTCGATGTAGTTATAACAAATTTCAATCACCAAAGAATTAGAAAAAAATCAATTGGAATAAAAAAAATTAGTAAAAAAGTTCCTCACTGGTCAATTAATGATTTACGAAAAAAAAAGAAAAAAGGGGGAGAACCCACAGCGGAGTCAATTCGTTCAAGAAAATCCACACGCGTAGTGATTTTTACTGATAAACAGCCAAATAGCAATACTTATACTAATACCAAATATACTAAGAATCTTGGACCAGCAAAAGAAGTGACTTTGATGCATTATTTACAACAATCGGATTTTCGTCGAGGTATAATCAAAAGCTCCACGCGCGCACAAAGACGTAAAACCGTTACTTGGGAGCTGTTTCAAGCAAATGCGCATTCCTTACTTTTTTTGGACAGGATAGACAAACCCTTTTATTTTTTTTTTGATATTTCCGAACTGATGAAAGTCATTTTTAAGAATTTGATGTGGAAACAAAAAGACCAAAAACTTTCTGATTATACAAACAAAAAGACAAATAAAATTGATAACCAAAAAAAAGCAAAAGCACGGATACCAACAGCAGAAATCTGGAATACATTTTTTTTTGCTCAAGCACTGCGGAGTTTTGTGTTATTAACTCAATCGATTCTTCGAAAATATATTATATTACCTTCACTCATAATAGCTAAGAATATTGCTCGCATGCTATTATTTCAAATTCCCGAGTGGTCCGAAGATTTAAAGGATTGGAATAGGGAAATGCATATTAAGTGCACCTATAATGGTATTCAATTATCCGAAGGGGAATTTCCGAAAAACTGGTTAACGGAGGGTATTCAGATAAGGATCCTATTTCCTTTTTGCTTGAAACCCTGGCACAGATCTAAGCGACAATCCCTTCATAAAAATGCAATGAAAAAAGGACAAGAAAAAAAATTTTGTTTTTTAACAGTTTGGGGAATGGAAGCGGAATTGCCCTTTGGTCCTCCCCGAAAACGACCTTCATTTTTTGAACCCATTTTTAAAGAACTCAAAAAAAAAATTAGAAAATTGAAAATGAAAACAAAGTTTTTAAGCGTTTTAAAAGAAAGAAGAAAATTTTTTCAAAAAGTCGCAAACGAAACAAAAAAATGGAGCATCGAAAGCATTCTAATTCTATTTCTAAAAGAAAAAGGAAGAGTAAAAGAACGTTCAAAAACAAATCAAAATCCATTATTTGGATTGAGAGAAGTAGATGAATTTGATGAAATTAAAAAAGATTTGATAATCAGTAATGAGATGATTCCCAAATCGTCCGTTCAAATTCGATCTATAGAGTGGACAAATTCATCACTGCCAGAAAAAAAAATAAAAAATTTGACTAATAGAACAAACATAATAAGAAATCAAATAGAAAAAATTTCAAAAGAAAAGAAAAAAGGACTGATAACTCACGAAATAAATATTAGTTCGAACAAAATAAGTTATCCTACTCAAATATTAGGATCATCAAAAAGAATTTGGCAAATATTAAAAAAAAAAAATACTCGATTAATCCGTAAATCATATTTTTTTATAAAATTTTTCATTGAAAGGATGTACATAAATATTTTTCTGGCTATCCTCAATATTCCAAGAATCAAGGCAAAACTCTTTTTTGAATCACCAAAAAAAATAAAAATTATTGAGAAAAACATCAACAATAATGAAACAAATCGGGAAAGCATTAATAAACCCAGCCAAAATGGAATTCGCTTTATTTTGACTATAAAAAAATCACTTTCGAAGGTTAGTAATGAGAATTCAAAGATTTTTTGTGATTTATTTTCTTTTTCACAATCACAAGCATATGTATTTTACAAATTATCACAAACCCAACTTATTCGCTTTTATAATTTAGGATCTGTCCTTCAATATGGCGGAGCATCCTTTTTTCTTAAGAAGGAAATAAAAGATTATTTTCAAAAACAAGGAATATTTGATTACGAATTAAGATATAAACCTTTTTGGAATTTTGAAATCAATCAATGGAAAAACTGGTTAAGGGGGCATTCGAAATATCAATACGATTTATCTCGGATAAAATGGCCTAGATTAGTACCACAAAAATGGCGAAATAGAGCCAATCAACACTGTATGGCCAAAAATCAAGATTTCCACAAAAAGATTTCATATGAAAAAAATAGATTAACTCATTATGACAAACTAAATTTTTTTGAAGCGGGTCCGTTACAGAATCAAAAACAAAAATCTAATTTTAAAAAACACTATAGATATGCTCTTTTATCATATAAATCGATTCATTATAAAAACAAGGAAAACAAGAAAGACTCATATATTCATAAATCACTATTCCAAGTAAATAATAAAAAAAAACTCTTTTCTAATTCCAACATAAAGAAAAGAAATTTGTTTGATATATTTATACCTAACCCTTTTAAAAATTATCTAGAAGAAAATGATATTATGGATATGGAGAAATTTTCGGATAGAAAATATTTTGATTGGAGGATTATCAATTTTTGTCTTAGAAATAAGATTGATATTGAATTCTGGGTTGATATTAGTACCAACAGGAATCCAAATATTAAGATTGGGAATAATAAGTATCAAACAATTGATGAAATTAATAAGAAAGATCTTTTGTATCTTACAATTCATGCAGATGAAGAAATTAACCCATTCAACCAAAAAAGAACTTTTTTTGATTGGATGGGAATGAATGACGAAATACTAAGTTGTCCTATATCAAATCTGGAACTTTGGTTCTTCCGAGAATTAGTGCTACTTTTGAATGCATATAAAATGAAACCGTGGATTATACCAATCAAATTCCTTCTTTTCAATTTTAATGGAAATAAAAATGGTAATAAAAACATAACTGGAAAAAAAAAACAAGATCGTTTTATTTTTATATCATCGAATCAAAAAAACTCTCTTGAATTAGACACTGGAAGTCAAGAAGAAAAAGAACCCAGAAATCAAGGGAATCCTGGATCAGATGTACCAAACCGGGTAAGTCTTGAATCAATTCTCTCAAACCAAGAAAATGTTGAAGAAAATTCTTCGGGATCAGACATCAAAAAACATAGAAAGAAAAAGCAATATAAGAGCAACATAAAAGCAGAACTTTATTTCTTACTAAAAAACTACTTGCATTTTCAGTTGCGATGGGATGAGTTTTCAAATCAAAGAATAATCAATAATATCAAAATCTATTCTCTACTGCTTCGACTAATAAATCCAAGAGAAATTTCTATATCCTATATTCAAGGGAGAGAAATGTGTCTGGATATTTTGATGATTCAGAAGGATTTAACTCTTACAGAATTGGTGAAAAGCGGAATATTGATTATCGAACCGCTTCGTCTGTCTGTAAAAAATGATGGACAGTTTTTTATATATCAAATCGTAGGTATTTCATTGATTCAGAAAAATAAGCGCCAAATTACTAAAAGATACCGAGAGAAGGGCGATGTTAATAAAAAAAAAATTTATGAATCCATTGCAAGACATCAAAGAATGACTAGAAATAGAGACAAAAAGAATTATGATTTGCTTGTTCCTGAAAATATTTTATTCCCCAACCGTCGTAGAGAATTGAGAACTCTAATTTGTTTCAATTGGAAGAATAGAAATGGTAGTCAGCGAAATTCCGTATTTTATAATAACGTAAAAAAAATCGGTCCCATTTTGGATAAAAGCAAGAATCTCGCTAGAAAGAAAAATAAACTAATTAAATTAAAGTTCTTTCTTTGGCCCAATTATCGATTAGAAGATTTAGTTTGTATGAATCGTTATTGGTTTAATACCAATAACGGCAGTCGTTTCAGTATGATAAGAATATATATGTACCCACGATTGGAATTTCTTTACTAGTACGTTTTTCTTATCAATCATGTATCATGCCTGGTATATGAAAACAAAGAGAGGCCCACATGCCTTGTCTTACACTCCATTATGATACATGATACCACTTTAATGACATACATATTAGTTAGATCTATAAATGAATCAACAGAATCTTTTTTTTCGGTCTGGTTTTTTCTGTTTTGAAGAAATATACCATCCTTTTTTATCCCTAATGAAATTGAAAATTGTATTGATTGTTGATTGATTTTATGGGAAGTTCATAACGACCTTAAGACAATTGTATATATCAAATTCAAATGACTAGCATTATTATTACTGATCAGTAAATTTCATATTATGTAAATTTCATATTATAAAGTAAAAGTAAAAGAAGGGGAAAAGGGGATTTCGGTTTATGGTAAAAAATTCATTCATCTCAGTTACTTTTCACGCTTTTCAAGAAAAAAAAAAAGAAAAGAGCGGGTCTGTTGAATTTCAAGTATTCAGTTTCACCAATAAAATACAAAGACTTACTTCCCATTTAGAATTGCACAAAAAAGACTATTTATCTCAGAGGGGTCTACGGAAAATTCTGGAAAAACGCCAACGGTTACTATCTTATTTGTCAAAGAAAAATGGAGTACGTTATAAAGAATTAATTAGTCAGTTGAATATTCGGGAGTCAAAAAATCGTTAATTTGAAAAAAAAAATTGAATTATTGATTTATTAGATTTTGACTCTTGATAACTTATTTTCTTTTCGTTTTCAACAATTCACGTAAGTATGAATCAAGGAAAAACCTATGAGTATACTAACTACAGGAAAAGACCTTATGAGAGTAAATATGGGACCTCACCACCCATCAATGCATGGTGTTCTTCGTCTCATCGTTACTCTAGATGGTGAAGATGTTATTGACTGTGAACCAGTATTGGGGTATTTACACAGAGGGATGGAAAAAATTGCGGAAAACCGAACAATTATACAGTATCTGCCTTATGTAACACGTTGGGATTATTTAGCTACTATGTTCACAGAAGCAATAACTGTAAATGGACCAGAAGAGTTAGGAAATATTCAGGTACCTAAAAGGGCCAGCTATATCAGAGTAATTATGTTGGAGTTGAGTCGTATAGCCTCTCATCTGTTATGGCTTGGCCCTTTTATGGCAGATATTGGTGCACAGACCCCCTTCTTCTATATTTTCAGAGAAAGAGAATTAATATATGATCTCTTCGAAACTGCCACCGGTATGAGAATGATGCATAATTATTTTCGTATCGGAGGGATCGCGGCTGATTTACCTCATGGCTGGATAGATAAATGTTTTGATTTCTGTGATTATTTTTTAACGGGGGTTGCTGAATATCAAAAACTTATTACGCGAAACCCAGTTTTTTTAGAACGAGTTGAAGGAGTAGGCACTTTTGGTGGAGAAGAAGCAATAAATTGGGGTTTATCAGGACCAATGCTACGAGCGTCTGGAATAGAATGGGATCTTCGTAAAGTTGATCATTATGAGTGTTACGAAGAATTTGATTGGGAAGTCCAGTGGCAAAAAGAAGGAGATTCATTAGCTCGTTATTTAGTCCGAATCGGTGAAATGACCGAATCCGTGAAAATTATTCAACAGGCTTTGGAAGGAATTCCAGGGGGGCCCTACGAGAATTTAGAAATACGATGCTTTGATAGAGAAAGCGATCCAGAATGGAATGATTTTGAAGATCGATTCATTAGTAAAAAACCTTCTCCTACTTTTGAGTTACCGAACCAAGAACTTTATGTGAGAGTCGAAGCCCCTAAAGGAGAATTGGGAGTTTTTCTGATAGGAGATCAAAGCAGTTTTCCTTGGCGGTGGAAAATTCGACCACCGGGTTTTATCAATTTGCAAATTCTTCCTCAGTTAGTTAAAAGAATGAAATTGGCTGATATTATGACGATACTCGGTAGTATAGATATCATTATGGGAGAAGTTGATCGTTGAAATGATAATTGCTACAACAGAAGTACAAGATATCAATTCTTTTTCCCGATTGGAATTCTTAAAAGAGGTCTATGAGACCATATGGGTGTTTGCTCCTAGTTTTACTCTTGTATTAGGAATCACAATTGATGTACTAGTAATTGTGTGGTTAGAAAGAGAAATATCTGCAGGAATACAACAACGTATTGGACCTGAATACGCCAGCCCTTTGGGAATTCTTCAAGCTTTAGCAGATGGGACAAAACTACTTTTCAAAGAGAGTCTGCTTCCATCTCGAGGAAATACTCGTTTATTCAGTATTGGACCATCTATAGCAGTCATATCAATTCTACTAAGTTATTCAGTAATTCCTTTTAGTTATCACCTTGTTTTAGCGGATCTCAATATTGGTGTTTTTTTATGGATTGGCGTTTCAAGTATTGCTCCTATTGGACTTCTTATGTCAGGATATGGATCAAATAATAAATATTCCTTTTTAGGTGGTCTGCGAGCTGCCGCTCAATCGATTAGTTATGAAATACCATTAACTTTATGTGTTTTATCAATATCTCTACGTGCGATTCGCTAAAACATAAACTTTTATTTTCCCTATTCTTCTTTTCGTTCTAGAAAAAAAAGAAATTGAATATATATCCGCACTTTTTTCTTCATTTATTTATTCTTTAGGTTAATAAAAAAAAATTAGATAGTTATATATTGAGCGAAAGAAAACAACTTATAAATTTGCAGTAAAAGCGGATTGAGTCTCATTTCCGATGTACAGTAGGTAAGTCAAAGTAAACAAAAGTAGAAGAAGCCCTTTACCCCCAAGATTGGTTGATTGGTCATCCTGGCTTGAAGCGGGCTCAAAAGTCAACCGTATGGAGTTTTCACTATCGTTTATATGTATTACAATACATATATTACTGAACGGGGGATTGAAAAAAAAAAATGGGTGGATAGTAAGGAACACTAAAATACACACAAAGGATTAGTAATAGGGCTTATGCAAATTAACTCTTATGTAAATTAACTAAAGGGATAACTTCTGCATAACATAAAAAGAATGAATACTAATTGGGGCTTAAAGTTGGTAGAAATGATCAGGCAGTACTCCCCACAATTCCGATTCAGAGTATGCTCCTATCCACCAATTAAACAAATGACTATCAGGAACGAAATAATCCTTTACTCTTTTTGGGCCCCTTTTTTTCTCAGAAAGAAGAAGAGGAACAAAAAAAATAGAAAAAAATACAATTCCAATAGAAGCAAAAGAGATTCTTTTTATTATTTCTTTCATATCTTTATAGAAAGAAAATTTGTGTTATGATTTATGAACTATGGCTCGAAATATCAATAGATATTTCTACAAAGAGTATTTTATTAAAGGATTTATTAAGTTATTACTCAACAAAAAAATGGAAATTATTAAAGGATGAGATCAATTCAGAAATACTTTTTGATTTTTTTTATAACAGACAGAATTCCATTGGTATAATTGGGGACCTTCCAATAAATTTTGACGCTATCAATCCTATAACCATATCAAGATAACTAATACTTGCCCGGTCCTTACATTTATTTGTGGCCATGAGGATGAGGAGCCGTATGAGGTGAAAATTTCATGTACGGTTTTGTAATAGCGATGGGAACAGTAATGTTATCACCGACTATGATTATCTAATAGTTCAAGTACAGTTGATATAGTCGGAGCGCAATCAAAATATGGTTTTTGGGGGTGGAATTTGTGGCGTCAACCTATAGGGTTTATCGTTTTTCTAATTTCTTCCCTAGCAGAATGCGAACGATTGCCTTTTGATTTACCAGAAGCAGAAGAAGAATTAGTAGCAGGCTATCAAACCGAATATTCAGGGATCAAATTTGGTTTATTTTACGTTGCTTCCTATTTAAATCTATTAGTTTCCTCATTATTTGTAACAGTTCTTTACTTGGGCGGCTGGGATCTTTCCATTCCGTACATATTTGTTCCTGAGCTATTTGAAATAAATAAAGCGGATGGAATCTTTGGAATGACAATTGGTATCTTTATTACATTAGCTAAAACTTATTTGTTTTTGGTCATTCCTATCACAACACGATGGACTTTACCTAGACTAAGAATGGACCAACTATTAAATCTTGGCTGGAAATTTCTTTTACCTATTTCTCTCGGTAATCTATTATTAACAACCTCTTTCCAACTCCTTTCACTGTAAAGGTAAAGAAAAAGGAGAATACCATATTCACGGCTTGCCTCAAACAAGAAAAAGAAAAAATAAAATTATTCATAGATATTCACGATATGTTCCCTATGGTAACTGGATTCATGAATTATGGTCAACAAACCGTACGAGCTGCAAGGTACATTGGCCAAAGTTTCATGATTACCTTATCCCAAGCAAATCGGTTACCCGTAACTATTCAATACCCTTATGAAAAATTAATCACATCGGAGCGTTTTCGCGGTCGAATCCATTTTGAATTTGATAAATGTATTGCTTGTGAAGTATGTGTTCGTGTATGTCCTATCGATCTGCCGGTTGTTGATTGGAAATTAGAAACGGATATTCGAAAGAAACGATTGCTTAATTACAGTATTGATTTCGGAATTTGTATTTTTTGTGGGAACTGCGTTGAGTATTGTCCAACAAATTGTTTATCAATGACTGAAGAATATGAACTTGCTACTTACGACCGTCACGAATTGAATTATAATCACATTGCTTTAGGGCGTTTACCAATGTCAGTAATTGACGATTTTACAATTCGAACAGTTTTGAATTCGTCTCAAAGAAAAACCGGGTAACTCCCTTGGTTAAAGTTATAGACTTTCAATTTCAAACTGCGATTTCGAATAAAGAAAAGAAGGAAATGGATCCAATAACAGTACCCGCATCAATTCACACCTATTAGATTCGAATTTAATTCAATCGAGAATGTCTCGAATTTTTCCTGGTCGATTCAACAAGGTCATGAAAAAAGATTTCGATTTATTTATCTTTTATTTTAATATAATGGATTTGCCTGGACCAATACATGATTTTCTTTTAGTTTTTTTAGGATCGGGTCTTATATTAGGAGGTCTGGGAGTGGTATTATTTACCAACCCAATTTATTCGGCCTTTTCGTTGGGATTGGTTCTTGTTTGTATATCCTTATTCTATATTCTATCAAATTCACCTTTTGTAGCTGCTGCACAGCTACTTATTTACGTAGGAGCTGTAAATGTTTTAATCATATTTGCTGTAATGTTCATGAATGGTTCAGAATATTCCAAAGATTTTCATTTTTATCTTTGGACTATTGGGGATGGGGTTACTTCTCTAGTTTGTACAAGTATTTTTTTGTCGTTAATCACTACTATTCTAGATACGTCATGGTACGGGATTATTTGGACTACACGATCCAACCAGATTATAGAGCAAGATTTGATAAGTAATAGTCAACAAATTGGAATTCATTTATCAACCGACTTTTTTCTTCCATTTGAACTCATTTCGATAATTCTTTTAGTTGCTTTGATAGGTGCAATTGCCGTGGCTCGTCAGTAAAAAATCTTTATAACTAGCAACAGCAATCAAAATTCAATTTTTTTGTGTTATCGCATCCATTTGTCTTCAATTCTATTTGAATACCGTTTCGTGTATAAAATAAAAGTTTTTAGATTTGATCTATTAGCAATATATTTTTTGGTTCTATACTTGTTGTATTTTAACCAATCAAATCATTTGAATTATTGTTCATATCGAAATGAATTGAAATTAGTACGGAGTTAGTCAATGATGCTCGAGCATGTACTTGTTTTGAGTGCTTATTTATTTTCTATTGGTATTTATGGATTGATCACGAGCCGAAATATGGTTCGGGCCCTGATGTGTCTTGAACTTATACTAAATGCGGTTAATATAAATTTTGTAACATTTTCCGATTTTTTTGATAGTCGGCAATTAAAAGGAGATATTTTCTCAATTTTTCTTATAGCTATTGCAGCCGCTGAAGCAGCTATCGGATCAGCTATTGTTTCATCAATTTATCGTAACAGAAAATCGACTCGTATCAATCAATCAACTTTGTTGAATAAATAATATTTAGAAATCAGAATATTCATCAATTCGAATTAGCATATATAATGATCATGTTTGCGAAAACGTAAGAAATCAAAGTATTTTTGTTCCCTCTTATGAGTTGATCCAGAAATGGATTGATTAGAAAAATTCTGGTAAATCATTGATTCATCTGGTGTTTCAATATATGATTCATTTACAAATTTACTAGATCGAAAATTTATGAGTTCAAAAATTGCTAGCTCCAATGTCACATTCAGTAAAGATTTATGATACATGTATAGGGTGTACTCAATGTGTTCGAGCATGTCCCACGGATGTATTAGAAATGATACCTTGGGACGGATGTAAAGCTAAGCAAATTGCTTCTGCTCCAAGAACAGAGGATTGTGTTGGTTGTAAGAGATGCGAATCCGCCTGTCCAACGGATTTCTTGAGTGTTCGAGTTTATTTATGGCATGAAACAACTCGAAGTATGGGACTAGCTTATTGATATTGATACGCTCCCCCCAACCTCACTTGAATGTATTTTGAATACATTTTTTACTTACCGGTTGCCGACAAAACCCGTACTCGAAAAAGAGAATATATTCTCTTTTTCGAGTACGGGTTTTGTCTGGTTCGAATGTATCTTGTCTTTACCACGAATGATTTTCCTTGGTTAACAATAATTGTAGTTTTTCCGATAACCGCGGGTTCTTTAATTTTCTTTCTCCCGCATAGAGGAAATAAGGCGACCCGTGAGTATACTATATATATCTGCGTCTTAGAATTCCTTGTAATGACCTATGTATTCTGTTATCATTTCCAATTGGACGATCCATTAATCCAGCTGGCAGAGGATTATAAATGGATCAATTTTTTTGGTTTTTACTGGAGATTGGGAATAGATGGACTTTCCCTAGGACCTATTTTACTGACGGGATTTATCACCACTTTAGCAACTTTAGCGGCTTGGCCGGTTACTCGGAATTCCCGATTATTCCATTTCTTGATGTTAGCAATGTACAGTGGTCAAATAGGATTATTTGCTTCTCGAGACCTTTTACTTTTTTTTATCATGTGGGAGTTAGAATTAATTCCTGTTTATCTACTTCTATCCGCATGGGGTGGAAAGAAACGTCTTTATTCAGCTACAAAGTTTATTTTGTACACGGCAGGGGGTTCCATTTTTCTATTAATAGGAGTTTTGGGTATCAGTTTATATGGTTCCAATGAACCAACATTAAATTTGGAAATATTAGCTAATCAATCGTATCCCGTGGTACTGGAAATACTATTCTATATTGGATTTCTTATTGCTTTTGCTGTTAAATCACCGATTATCCCTTTTCATACATGGTTACCAGACACCCATGGAGAGGCTCATTACAGTACTTGTATGCTTCTAGCCGGAATATTATTAAAAATGGGAGCATACGGCTTGGTTCGGATCAATATGGAACTATTACCGCACGCTCATTCTATATTTTCCCCCTGGTTGATCATAGTGGGTACAATGCAAATAATTTATGCAGCTTCAACATCTCTTGGCCAACGCAATTTAAAAAAAAGAATCGCCTATTCCTCCGTATCGCATATGGGTTTCATAATTATAGGAATTGGCTCGATAACCGATACGGGACTCAACGGAGCCATTTTACAAATAATTTCTCATGGATTTAGTAGCGCTGCGCTTTTTTTCTTGGCAGGAACGAGTTATGATAGAATACGCCGTGGTTATCTCGACGAAATGGGCGGGCTGGCTATACGAATTCCAAAGATATTCACGATATTTAGTATCTTATCAATGGCTTCCCTTGCATTACCGGGCATGAGTGGTTTTGTTGCGGAATTAATAGTGTTTTTGGGAATAATTACCAGCCAAAAATATTTTTTAATGTCAAAAATACTAATTACTTTTGTAATGGCAATTGGAATGATATTAACTCCTATTTATTCATTATCTATGTTACGGCAAATGTTCTATGGGTACAAGCTATTTAATGCCCCAAACTCTTATTTTTTTGATTCTGGGCCACGGGAATTATTTGTTTTGATCTCTATTTTTCTACCTGTACTTGGTATTGGTATTTATCCGGATTTCTTTCTTTCATTATCAGTCGACAAGGTTGAAGCTATTCTATCTAATTTTTTTATCTAATTTTTTTATAGATAATTTTCATGAATAAAACAAAAAAGGGAAAATCCTATAATTTTTAAAAGAGTTCGTTGTCCAATGAAAAAAGAAGTCTTTTTTTTCTTCGCTTAAATTTAAGTTAAAAATATTAAATAAAAAAAGAAATTTGAATTGTAACCAAATTCCTTTGGGGTTTGTGAGAGCCTTTTGAATCACTATACTACTTGATTCAAAAGGTTCTCAGCGGTTTCCACTCAGTTTCGTTTATATATATGCATTGTCCTATGTTTGTCTTCATCAAGCCCTTTCTTTTCTTCAATTTGTCTTTTCTTCAATTTGCAATTCAATTAAATGTTAATTGTTAATTTCAATTAGATGTTAATTGTTAATTAAATGAGCCATAACTATGTAACCCTATTCCTAATAGATTGACCCCAAAATAGCATATCCAAAGTATAAGAAAGCCCATGGAAGCTACAATTGCGGAATTTACACCTTCCAAATTTTTATTTGTTCGAGTATGTAAATAAATTCCAAATATAGCCCAAGTAATAAATGCCCAAGTTTCTTTTGGATCCCAATTCCAATATGATCCCCATGCCTCATTAGCCCATACTGCTCCCGAAAGAATACCAACAGTTAAAAAGAAAAATCCCAGACTAATAATACGATAACTCCAATGATCCAATTGTTGAATCAATTTATACCTGTAATAATTTGTAACAGAAGCAGACAAAAAGGAAGTGTTTAGTAAAACATCGGTTTTTCCATTCATGTATTGTATTTCACCGGAGGAAAATGACTCAGTTACAGTTCCATTTAATAAATTATTGCTTTTCCAAAAAATCCTTATCACTTTTCGAAATGTAATGACTAGAGAGGCTGTGGATAATAATGATCCACATAAAAGAGCTGCATAGCTTAATACCATCATACTTACGTGCATCATTAACCACTGAACTTGGAGAGCGGGTACTAATATTCCGGATTGATGCATTTTGGTTAACAAACCCGAAGTTGCAAAGCCTTGAGTAAAAATAGCACTTGGTGTGATTATTGCACTTAAATGATTTTTATGTTTTTTAAAATAGAAAATCCTATGAATAATGGAGAAACTCCACGAAAGAAAGATTAATGATTCATATAAATCACTTAATGGGAAATGCCCCGAATAAATCCAACGAGTGACTAATAATCCTGTTAGACAGAAAAAGGTAGCTATCATCCCCTTTTCGGATGAATTATATAGTCCTAAGATTTCATCGACTAATAAGGTTATCAAATGAATTGTAATTCCAATTGAAACAACCGAAAACGATATATGAGTTAATATATGCTCGAAAGTTGAAAATATCATAAATAAAAAAATTATAATAAGGGAGGAGTCCCTTAAGTATACAGAATGGATATCAGAAATTCAATTCATTATAGGACTTTTTATATATCTTTTAGACGATGTTATGCCGCCACTCGGACTCGAACCGAGATGCTCTAGCACTGCTTCCTAAGAGCAGCGTGTCTACCGATTTCACCATAGCGGCTTGGTTGAACTCATACTAACTTATTTTTATTCAATTGTCGAGATTGAAAAAGGCAATTTCAATGAAATATTTTTGAAGCATTCAATTGATGAATAAAAACTTGTTTCAATAGAGATTGAACGAGTCTCTTTTTTGTCGTTTTATTTAGTTTTTTAAGGTTTCAGTCTTATTTAATTTAACAATAACAATCCAAGTTTTCAGAATTCATTCATGTTTATGTTTTGTTTTCGTAAAAAGAAAATGGAACTGTTGTAACTAAAAAGTTCTTACTTTCATTCAGGGAAAAACAAAAAGGAAAGAACTTCTTTTTTGTTTTTCATTTTTTAATGATTAATTTTTCATTTATCTGATTTTCTGAATCTAAAACAAAAAAAAACAAATAACAATTAGGTTTTTTTCAATATGAGTTTATCTTAGGATTTATCAAACTAATTAGGTATTGGGTTGGACATCCCATATATAAAAAAAAATTGATTTTTATTGTCCTCCTTCAAATTTTTTTTTTTTTTTTTTATTACTTATAATTTTCATACTTTTTTTAGAGTTTTATAGAATATCCGCCTAGCCTAAATGGGAAAAGGCGCTTTTCTCAATTGGAGCGAAAGTGGGGGATAGGGAATATATGGTGATTCAGAAAGTTACCAAAAAAGTTTTATAATTAATAATTAGTGTCAAGTTTCAACAACCCCTTGCTTTTGTCTAAAGATTTTATATCTGCTGTTCTATAAGCATAAATAGAAATAGAAAATGATAAATATAAAAGAAAAAAAAAAGAAAAGACAAAACCTTTATTATTGTCTTTTTTATAGGTGGAGGGGGGATGGGGAAAATAAGAATCCCCATCTCGAGAATTAAAAACATATTCAAATACAAATTAAGGGCAAAACTATCAATTTTGTGTTTATTCTTTTTTTTTTCAAATTCAAAAAAAAAAGTACCTTTTTGGTTCAAAACATTAGAGAATGAAAATCATTATTTACTATATTTATTTCTTACTTTTTTATTTCGATTTTTTTTTTACTTCTATTCTTAATTCTATTATTCTATATTAAATATTATTCTATATTAAAAAATCTAGTATAAGTTCAAAACGAAATTGGCTCATTTTTGGAGTCAAGTTGATTCAAATTATTCCAACGTTTTATTATTTATTTGTCATTTGTTGTACAAAAAAAACTTTTTGAATTCCCGGTAGAAAGGGATTTCGCTAATGAAAAAGCTTTCAGCGCTGCCCAATATCCCCGCTTTTTCCAAATATTTTTACGAATACGTTTTTTTAATATAGAACTACGTTTTTTTGGAACTGCCATTCAAAAAATAAAAAGTTATTCATTGCAAAAATTTGGATGTGAAAGACATTTATTATTTAAAACAAATCATTTTTTTTTCAATTTCTATTCTATTCTATATAATATCTGAGAAAGAATAATTCGAAAGAATAATTCGTATTTCGGAGGTATTTGTGATACCTTTTTATCCCTCCTCAAATCAATATCGATAGATGGATTATGCCGTATATATAATAATAATAATTGAATTGGTTGTGAAGTTGATTAAAAAAAAAGCAAAAACCTTTCTTTCCCTTTCTATTTCTGTAAAAGACTTTCTTCTTCTATTTCTGTTGGTTTTCGACATGCTGCATTTGTACATAAAAAAAGCATCGAACAAACTTAAGAATCCTTACGTACCTAATAAAAAAACTTTAATCTTTTTCGTTTTTTGTAGTAATTACTTATTAAATTCTATTAAATTCTATTTATTGGAATGGAACACAATCAATCAGTCCCGAAATAAACTAGTTAATGATTCTGAATAAATAAACTAAAATACCCAATTTTGTTTATTGGAGAATGTTATGGGTCATTTTATGATTTATAGCAAAATAATTCTGGTCTAATTTTTTTAGTCTTGATACATGTACATAAATTATCGTAATAGGGAATAATACTTGAAATTGGAATTTGCTATATTTTCTTAAAAATCTTACTTAGTACTTATATATAAAATAAAATAATTAGTTATTTTTCACTAGTAACTTAGTTCTATCATGTTATATCATTTTTCCATTTTTAACTTGGAAATTTTTGAAATAGTTGAGAAAGGCTCAAAATAACTATGAATAGAAAATTCCATTTAAGTTTTTTTTGATACCTTGTTTTAATAATCCCTTTTTAAAGAGATAAGATAAGAACTGGTGAATCAGAAACAATTAATATTAATTAAAAATAAAAAAAGTTATTATTTTTATGGAACATATATATCAATATTCCTGGATGATACCTTTCATTCCACTTCCAGTTCCTATGTTAATAGGGGCTGGACTTCTACTTTTTCCAACGGCAACAAAAAATCTTCGTCGTATGTGGGCTTTGCCTAGTATTTTTTTGTTAAGTATAGTTATGATTTTTTCAGTGGATCTATCTATTCAGCAAATAGATAGAAGTACTATCTATCAATACGTATGGTCTTGGACCATCAATAATGATTTTTCTTTCGAGTTCGGACACTTTATTGATCCACTTACTTCTATTATGTCAATATTAATCACTACAGTTGGAATTCTGGTTCTTTTTTATAGTGACAATTATATGTCTCATGATCAAGGATATTTGAGATTTTTTGCTTATATGAGTTTTTTCAATACGTCAATGTTGGGATTAGTTACAAGTTCGAATTTCATACAAATTTATATTTTTTGGGAATTGGTTGGAATGTGTTCGTATCTATTAATAGGGTTTTGGTTCACACGACCTAGTGCGGCAAGTGCTTGTCAAAAAGCATTTGTAACTAATCGCGTAGGGGATTTTGGTTTATTATTAGGAATCTTAGGTTTTTATTGGATAACAGGTAGTTTCGAATTTCAGGATTTGTTCGAAATATTTAATAACTTGATTTATAATAATGAGGTTCACTTTTTATTTGCTACTTTGTGTGCCTTTCTATTATTTACTGGCGCAGTTGCTAAGTCTGCACAATTCCCTCTTCATGTATGGTTACCTGATGCAATGGAAGGGCCTACTCCTATTTCGGCTCTTATCCATGCCGCTACTATGGTAGCAGCGGGAATTTTTCTTGTAGCTCGCCTTCTTCCGCTTTTCATAGTGATACCGTACATAATGAATCTAATATTTTTGATAAGTATAATAACAGTATTATTAG